ATCTTCCCACCACGCTGTAGCAGGGCGAAATCTCTGATAGGTGCTGGTGCCCTAGGTAGCTGAGTCTGGGTTGGAGGTCTAGTCTGGAGACCTACGAGTACGACTAGCTGCTCTGACACCGGGATTTCCGCTGCATCAAAGAAGGAGCGATCCAAGTAAGTGGAACAGAGCATACCTCGAGATACAGGGCAGGAGCGATCCATAATCATCAACAAAGAAAATGGGTTAAGGCTTAGATTAGAGTGAACCCCGCTCCGAAACTAGTTTAGTACCTGAACGAGATCTCTGAATCATTGTCCTACTGCCTCTACCCCTATTATGGTGAGTAGCTGGTCGGGCTAGACTGGCTTATTCCTTTTGTTTAGAAACTTTATTGTATTCCGGGGTTTACTGCCCTACTGATCATGCACTGCCCTGCTTTCTTTGCTTTGCTTATTCCAATACTGGGATTGCCCTATCCATTTTCTTTAGAAAGAATTTGATTAGGCCAGCTTCCGGAGCTTTCAAAGTGACGGGATTCGGTATTCCAGTGAAACGATTCACTGATGCCCTACCTAAAACTAGTTCTCATTTGCGGGCAGTGTCTCTTTCCTCCCATGTGGGTCCCCTTCCCTGGCTAGGTATGGTGTCTGTCAAGACTCTCCCTCTTTCCCATATTATGTATTTAAGAAATGAGAAAGACTTTTAGTGAATCTTGGGCATAGCACTAACAGATGCATAGTTTCGTTCAAGACTTCATTGGGAGGGTACTTTACTCGGGAGGGGAATCCACTGCTTTCTAAGACATAGAAAGGTAACTGAGACCGAAAAGACAGAAAGCCGAGAAGAGAGAATGGAAGATAAATAGTAGGCTTAAAATCATGTAGCAGCACCGGTTTGAAAGCAAGTGCCAGTTCAAGTTCAAGTGGCGGTTGAGATGCCAGTACCAGTTCATGCTTGTCAAATTTCTCGAGTGAGAACAGCTTTTTGCCCGTAATCACAGGATCCTTTTTTACACATCCATCCCTTTTCCTCTGAATAGGAAGCATTGATGGCGGGGTTATTGCTCTTATTTTGTCGGTAAGACTAAGCTTTTAAAAGATAGGGGTAAAGAAAGAAGTTTCGAAAAGACTGACACCATAGAGCAAGCTGTCAGGCGACAAGCAGCTAGGGGAGATTTTGAATAGGGGTATGCACGCCATGGCCTAAGTCATGCTTAAATGTTAGGTATAAAAACATCTATTTTTTTGAAGCTGTGGTCTAATCGAACTTAGCCCTTACAAACCCAGTGTAGGCTTGCTTCGCATAGGCTACACAAGCCAGGGAGAGGTCTTTTTTTATTTTATTTATATAAATCCCCTTCACCACCTACACTACTTGAGAAGAAAGAAAGACCACTGCCTCACTCAGAAAGCAAGAGAAATTCAAATATCAAATAGATAGGGCGCCAGAGCTAACGTTCCTTGGGAATAGCAATTATCTGCTTCCTGAATAGAAAAGACAGGGAGACCTATTCTCCATTCATCACCAGAGAAAGATTTCATCTTCCAATTCATAAATGATGAACCACTTATAGTTTATAAAGGCAGCTCTATTTAATCTGATAAGGACGAATAATGTGTCTTGTCATGTTTTGTCCTTTAGCCATCTCACTTTCTCTGGGCTACTATTTATAGTCGTGTTTACCAGCTCATATGTAGCTTCCGAAATTAGGCTATCAACTAACTTATTATGATGTATCGCTGCATACTTATCTAGTGCGGCCTGTTCATGTTCACGCCTCCGCTGCAATTTCTTCTGTTGGAGTAAGGCCATGGAATTAAGGAAAGGGCTTATCTGCGGTTGCCGCTCTTGTCTTATCTGCCCTTGTCGTTCTTAGAGTAAGCGCTGCAAAGTCAGTAGTAGTAGTACTAGGTGACTTGACCTTCTTCGAATGGGATTTGGATTTCCTACGCCCACGCCCACGACAAAGGAAGGGGCAATCAAGCCTTTTGAAACTAGTTCAAATAGCCCTAGCTAGATGACAGCCCAATGGAAGCCCCTAAGCTAAGGTGGGAAATCAAGGAAAAAGAACAGATGAGCCCTTGCCTATACCAGAGAGACTTGTGAGATCGATAGAGAGAACGAGGCCAGGGGAAGAGAGCCATTCTTTATAAGAGAACGGGAATAAGGAAAAAAGATAGCACTTAGGAGAGGGTTACTACTATAGAATAAGATAAGAACTATCAATGTCTTTCACACTGGGATTCTCACTTTTCGAAGTCTCACAGCCCGATGTATTTTTTTTTCTTTTCTTCTTGACAACGGGGACTATATTTGACAGCCATTCCGTGTAACGGATTGGCCTGATGAATTTCGCGTTCAAGAGGCGCTCGATTTCTTCTTTCACCTTTGCTGTGATCTCGGGAGACATCCGCCTGGGCTGGGCGGTTGCTTGTAAGGTTTGAAGCCTTGCTTGATCGGTAACTGGTGTTCGACCAGATTCCTATCAAGGCCAGGCATTTCTGAATACTCCCAAGCAAAGCCGTCTTTGTATTCTTGCAAAAGATTTATACAATTGCTTTGGCCATTTCACTAGATAGGTTCTTACTTACATATGTGGGCCGAGGTTCTGCTTCTGCCTCTAGGTTTACTTCGATCACATCATCCTGAACTTTTGATCGTATGTCGTCCAGCTTTGCTAGTGCTGTGGGTGTAAGTCTTATAATGTCAGCTCTCTTGAAGGCCAATCGATCTCTGCTTGATTGGCCGTAACTGCATGATCGATCTCACGAAGATTCCCATGTAGATCTATGAAACTACAGCCGAACCAAATGCTTTCTTCTGAATTCTAAAGGTCGTTCGGCTCCATACCAGTGACGCATCACTGACTTGTTTGTGTCGTCGAGGCCCGATCGACAGGTGTCTTCGGCGGGGCTCAATAGCGGCGATCGGTCGATCAGACCGAACAACCTGTGGAATCGTTACTTGAATATCGCCCTTCTCATAGTAATAAACATCAGCGTAGACTTTCGCTGCGTTGGCTTCGTATTCAAAGGGCCTTGGGTCCGCAGGGAAAACTGGAACCTGATTGTTGTGCCATAGCATGATACGCTGGTTGAGGCTCGATGGCACACACATGTTCCTGTGTATTCATTCTCTTCTCAAGAGTACGTTGTACTGTACTGGGGCGTCGATCACATAAAACTTTGTCAGGCTTCTGTAATCGCCGATCTGGACCTCTAAGGGAATGGAAGAGCTTTTGTTTTGGCTATCATTGAAGCCATATATTACAATATAGCTCTATTCTCTATTTCTTTCTTCCGAGCTTTTTTACTGTCTGAACGAGGACGATATTGACTGCAGCTCCATTTTCGATCAATACTTTTTCTTAAGGATCGTTTTCCAAGCTTGCTTTCATATAGAGTGGTCTGAGGTGGCTTGGAGGTGGGTCTGTAGAAGGGAGCCTCTGGCTTCGTCGTACCCTGCCTACTCCTCTTTCACTGGCTTCTACTTGTCTTTTACTGGCTTATTTGTACCCAGATACATGATGAAACTCCCCTCGGCCAATCGTCACTTGCCAGCTCCGTCCTAGCTTAGAAAAAAGATGTTTGGCTGAACCCCTATCTCTTGATTGATCTGACGCTTGCTTTTTCCCAGTCAAGAAGTACCCTTTAAAGCTCTGTAAGTACAGTCACCAGTACAGCACTAGCTCTTACAGCAAACAGCAATAGCTACCTTTACAGCTTGCTCTGTCAGTCCACTAGCAATACACCAGTACAGTAAGTCAGTACAGCACTAGCAATAGCTTTTTTCAGTACAATGAGTCAAGTCAGGTGTTAATCTTTATTACATAACCTTAAAGAATTGGTACAAACAAACAAGAAAGACACGCGAGTAATATGATTATCAAGATCTTGATTCTACTTCTTGAATCTTGGAATCTTTGATCTTGATGGAATGCGTGCTGATAGGATGAGATGGGATGGTCTCGTGGATCACACGTGGAGATGAGAGCCTCATCCAACGTTGGGGAGACATCCACACGAGTTTAGGCTTGTGGAGGTGGGTCTTTCCCTAAGGTGACGAGTTCCCTATCTAGTCCCTGTGAGTTGAGCGTCTCTTTCATGTTCCTAGACTGCCAGGTTACGTTACCAATGTGTGGGGAATCCCTAAATATTAGGTTGGGTATACCTCTGGGGGCGTTGGGGAACTTATCCAGAATGACCGATTCTTTTTTGACATTTGAAACCAAGAATACTTTTGTTGAAATGCTCTTAATCTATTAAGATAAAAAATATTTCAATAAGAAAGTACGTCAGTTATAACATATAACAGCAAGCTAAATAGACTTTCATTCATGAAAAGACTTTCTCTTCAAAAGAAGCGTTCCTTGCAACAATTGTTTGTTTGTAACTTTTTCTAAGAATTCATTGAATTTTTTTTGAATCGATTGATCGATCAACGGAAAGATTCCTACTGGGCTAATTGAGAGACAAGGACTCCAAAAACTATGGTTTGGCAGGGCTTGCTAATTCCTCGAATGAGTTCCAGGCTTGTTGACTCGAGTTTAAGCCCCTATTTCGAAAGGCCAATGATGCTTGCTACCTGGCTGGCAAATAAGCGAATAGTAGAGTTGTAGGTATTGCGCTTATTCGATTGCACGGTGGGAACAGCATTTATCCTCCTCATACAACTTGATGAACCCAGCCAAAAAAGGTGAGCGCCCCTACTAAACCTTATTGAAAAGGCCCCTGACTATAGTATAGATAGGCTCGAAGCTATTTGACTTTGATTGCAGGGGCGCATTAGCGCTTTACTAATAACATAGAAAGGTTCCGGAAGAAAACCTACTCCTAACAAGTTGCTGAGTTCCGCTTTCGGGGCTACCTTACTTACCGACTTTAGGGCTTATGTAATATATAAAGAAGAGCCCTCTTAGGGCCTTTTTGTTTAAGGGCTGCTCGCCTTTTGAATAGAAGGAAGTGAGATAGCGGAGGTGATTTCGGTAAACCGATGCATGAGCTGAGGCTCCCATGTCCCGCCGACCCTCCGAAAAAGTCAGGTCGTAAAACGGCTCATAGGAAGTCAGAAGCAAGCAGAGTCAAACTCACATAAGCAGAAGAGAAGACACATTCATGAAAAGCGAGAAGCCGTGCCGTGAGAGAATGACCAAGTATTCATAGATCTGACTTACGGGTAAGAGTAGGAAAATCTATTAGTCCGTATCGTAAGTCTACTTGTTACAAACAAAAAGCGAACATCCCCATTCCAAAACATTCACATAGGTCCTCAAGCAGGCATCGAAAAGAGGACGAAAAGAGTCTATTTACTTTTTATTCCGGAATGTATCATGGCCCTATCTATTCATCTTTTTCCTAAAAAAGAAAAAAATGAGTTCCGCATCTCTCCGGGGCCCGGAGAACAAATAGGCGTGGGGAAGAGGGAGAGGTAGGGGGGCTCGTAGCCCTCCTCTCCCGTTGCTGTTCCCGGACCACCCATCCCTTCCTTCCCCTTCGCCCGGCCCGGTGAGGTCCGATGAGATCAGATCTCTCGAACGAAGTGAAGTGATAGGAAGAGAAGACTGCTGGCAGGAGATCTCTATTCATTACACCCTCTTGTATAGTAAGGGGAAAACGTTTGTTCCAAACCTGCGCACCAGCTGAAGAAAGGTGGAACCTTTTTGCCCTTATTATTATTATTAAGGGCAAAAAGGTTCTGGAAGAAAACCTACTCCTAACAAGTTGCTAGATCGAAGTAGGACATTCTCCATCCGCCCGCCAGCAGCAGAGAGGGTTCGATTCCCGTTATACGCGATGTGGCGAAAAAGACTGATTCAACGAGATATGCCTTGCCTGCATTAAGATTTAAAACTTGTCGTCTACTTCCAGGAAATGTTCGGAACAGAGAACTTACAATAATACAACGCCGCATTCTCCGAAAATTGAGGAACAAGAAAAGATCTATTAAGAAAAAGATTTATCCGAGAGAAAATCTTAACAGTTACATCCAATCACAAACTACACGAAAGTTGCCCCTTTTTCATGGGAATTTACCCATCACAAAGATGCACAGAGGAACAGAACGAACTTCATATATCCCTTTTCCACTCAATCCAGAAACAAGATTGGACGTTATTCCGGTTCGTCTCCATTTTTGTGAAACTTTTCCTCAAGCAAGGCAGCCGATAAGTCATCGAAAAGTTTGTGTGAATAATGGAATAGTAAACATTACTCATTTTAAAGTGTCCCACGGTGATATAATATCTTTTAAAGAAAATGACGCGAGAACCCGCAGTGAAGAAATAAGGAGATCTTTCTATATCAAAATATCAGTTGAAAAAATCATAGGCAAATTCCTGGATCACCCGGTAAGAATGTGGAGAAGAACCAAAACAGAATGGTTCCGCCTACTCAAAACTCAGAAGGGATGCCGCCTACTACTTAAATGGAAATCCCGGTTTTTGCAAGAGTTACGTTCTTCTATGCAAGAAGAAGACTTAGAAAGAACAAAGAGATCCGAAAAAGTATGCTTAGGCAGTTCCTTCGCTGAGCACAACAGAATGAAGAGGAATTTGTATCATTTCAAATCCCTATTCTTATCGAAGAAGAGAAGGAACGAGAAAAACCGAAATCTTCCTACTCGAACAAGAAGTCCTATAGTTTACAACTCTTCTTTATATAGTAATTTGATCTATTGCTCTGCATCCTCCCATCAGTTTACTATGAAGAGAAGAATCAAAAGGATCGAACTACCTACTCATTATTCGGAGGTGAATCATAGAACACCAAAAGCTGTGGTATCTTATGGACCTAACATAGGTCACATCCCTCACGACATAAGATTGAAAGATCCAAACCTTCCTCTTCGGAGCGGAAACGGACGTGGCCAAAACATATAAAGATCGGCGTAGTCGCTCATAGGGACATATCTATCCGGATAGAGGATAGTCTAGATCGATTCATAGATAGATCTCTTTCCATATAGATAGGTATCTCCGTGGATAGAGATAAAGATAGGGATCCATCTAGATCTTGATTCACTATTTTCATTTTTTTTTTCTTGATTCTGATTGATTGCCTTTTTTTTTACGACAAGTTTTAAATCTTAATGCAGGCAAGGAAACATCGTTTTTCAATTATGACTTTCTGGGTCGGAGCGTAGACGAGCGAGCAGAGCCCAGGAAAGAGGGAAGCCCGTCATAGAGCAGTCGACTAGAAGTAGAAGACTGCTGGCCTGAGAGAAGGCTAGAAGGCGGCCTCCCTCGGGAAACATGGCCCAATTTCTCTTCTTTCTTTTTTCAGGGGCCCAGAACGCTAAAAGGTGGGGAAGAAGCAAGCCGAACCTCTGATCGACCTGGGCACATAAAAAATGGTCGGCGTCGAGAGAGATTGGATATTCCGTCAGTAACTAAGTGAGTGCTTTCTAAGAAGGGCTTGGAAGAAGAAAATGAAATACGAACAACCGCGCTGGTCGTAATAGATCTACTTTCATGCTAGTTCTTGCTCCAGCATGAAAGTTCCATTTCAGGGAAGGACGACG